CGGATCTCGCAGATATTTCGATTCCAGCGAATGATGACGCTATAGCTTCAATCCGATTAATTCTTAATAAATTAGTATTTGCAATTTGTGAGGGTCGTTCTAGCTATATACGAAATTCCTGATTAATAATAAGATAGATTAAGAATAAGATAAAGAAATTTTTTTGTGAACTACATACATTTATGGATATGGAATCGGTTACTATTTCTCAATCGTGCAAAAGAGATAAAAATAACTAGCCATATTATGTAATTTGTTATTATCTAAAATATAAATTTTTAGTAGGCAAGTAAAAAAAGCGATGGTTGAATCAAAATAATTCCTTTTAAAGTTTTCTTTCTTTCAGGGGGTAATATGAATGTTCTATCATGTTCCATCAACACCCTAAAAGGGTTATATGATATATCTGGTGTGGAAGTAGGCCAGCATTTCTATTGGAAAATTGGAGGTTTCCAAGTCCACGCTCAAGTACTTATTACTTCTTGGGTTGTAATTGCTATCTTATTAGGTTCAGCCATTGTAGCTGTTCGGAACCCCCAAACTATTCCAACTGGGGGCCAGAATTTCTTCGAATATGTCCTTGAATTCATTCGAGATGTGAGCCAAACTCAGATCGGAGAAGAATACGGCCCATGGGTCCCCTTTATTGGAACTATGTTTCTATTTATTTTTGTTTCTAATTGGGCAGGTGCACTTTTACCTTGGAAGATCATAGAGTTACCTCATGGGGAGTTGGCTGCACCTACGAATGATATAAATACTACCGTTGCTTTAGCTTTACTTACGTCAATAGCCTATTTTTATGCGGGCCTTAGCAAAAAAGGATTAGGTTATTTCAGTAAATACATTCAACCAACTCCCATTCTTTTACCCATTAACATTTTAGAAGATTTCACAAAACCTTTATCACTTAGCTTTCGACTTTTCGGAAATATATTAGCGGATGAATTAGTAGTTGTTGTTCTTGTTTCTTTAGTACCTTCAGTGGTTCCTATACCTGTCATGTTCCTTGGATTATTTACAAGTGGTATTCAAGCTCTTATTTTTGCAACTTTAGCTGCAGCTTATATAGGCGAATCTATGGAGGGGCATCATTAACTAATTTTGTTTTGAAATAGCCTTTTTTATCTTAGTCTAAGGCAATCTATGTCTTGTTCAAGATAATCTACTTATACTTAGTGAACAGAAATATACACATAAATAGAAATGACAGAGTTTATAACAATCTAAAGGAATAGTAAAAAAAAAAGGGGAAAGAGATCTAAAAGATCTTTTTCCTAAACCATCTTTTTCCTAGAATTCGTTTGAATCATTTATTTTATACCTTCTTCCAATCACTTTTTTTATTGGCTTGATTTTTTTTATTTTGTTCATTCAATTCCAACAATTCCAATTTTAGGAGTCATAATCTGAATAAGAGTTGTGTCCAACGTATAATTCTAAATAAAGGGAGAGATAGAGTGATTTCCATTTCAATCGGTTTTATTCAATTCAATGATTGACTAATAAAAAAGAGTAATAAATAAAAATAATAATAAAAAACATTACAAGAAAACAAAGACTTATATTTCTATGCAATGATCCAGACTAATGAATTTGTCCATTTAGATTGATTGTATCCATGTGGGATAATGATAAGAAAGAGAAGAATTAAAAAAAAAAAAAAGATTAAAAAAAGGGATTGTTTAGAAGAGTGAAAGTTGATGGAATATATAAAAATAAAAAATGGAATAATGGCTATAAGCCAACTTTCTTTTTGTGAATGTTTCAACATAAAAAAATGATTTTAGAATCCGATTGAATTTAAGATACGAATAGTTGGTTTACGTTATAGAAGAAAGACGTGTATATGCAATATTAAGTATTAACTATATTATCTAGTTAGATATGAGTTAAAAGAGATATCTAAAAGATATGTCTAATCTGCCCTGGAGATTTAGATAGGGATTTCAACAAAAGTCCCCCTTTTCATTTGTAACTGTGAATTCAATATTGAATAGAGATTAAATCAAGAATAAAGAACGAAGAGTTCGAAATTTATTGGTTGATTGTGATTGTATCATTAACCATTTTTTTTTGGTCCGAGGAACTTATCATGAATCCATTGATTTCTGCCGCTTCCGTTATTGCTGCTGGGTTGGCTGTTGGGCTTGCTTCTATTGGACCTGGGGTTGGGCAAGGTACTGCCGCGGGGCAAGCTGTAGAAGGTATCGCAAGACAACCCGAGGCAGAGGGAAAAATACGAGGTACTTTATTGCTTAGTCTGGCTTTTATGGAAGCTTTAACAATTTATGGATTAGTTGTAGCCTTAGCACTTTTATTTGCGAATCCTTTTGTTTAATCCTAGAAACTTATTTTTTTCCCTTGTACTTGCTGCTTGTTTTTTCGCATTATATCAAGATTTCATTCCTACAATTATTTATTTTTATTTGGACAATAACCTACCACGGGAAGGACTGATTTGAGGATGAAGAATTACTATACTAATTCGCTTTCTTCC